CTTATGAAAATGAAACATTTTTAAAATACAAAATTGCGGTATCTTCCCACAAATTAGTGAATTAGACAGTATGCTCGGGACATTTTGTTCAAAATAGCTAGCGTCACCTCAAAAAAAAATTCATCGTAAATGTAAAATACTTAATTTATACAAAAAAAAATCCAGGAGAGATCAAAAAGATGCAGGGTCGTTTGTCTGCTTGGCTAGCGAAGCATAGGCTAGTTCATAGATCTTTGGGCTTCGATTACCAAGGAATAGAAACTTTACAAATAAAGCCCGAGGATTGGCACTCCATTGCTGTCATTTTATATGTATATGGTTACAATTATCTACGCTCTCAGTGTGCGTATGACGTAGCACCGGGCGGACTATTAGCTAGTGTGTATCATCTTACGAGAATACAGTATGGTGTGGATCAACCAGAAGAGGTATGCATAAAAGTATTTGCCCCAAGGAGGAATCCTAGAATTCCATCTGTTTTCTGGATTTGGAAAAGTGCGGATTTTCAAGAACGGGAATCTTATGATATGTTGGGCATCTCTTATGATAATCATCCACGCTTGAAACGAATTTTGATGCCTGAAAGTTGGATAGGATGGCCTTTACGTAAGGATTATATTGCCCCTAATTTTTATGAAATTCAAGATGCTCATTGAATAAACGAATCTTCATTTATATAATTTCAGATATTAATATTAAAGAAATTTTTTTTTTACATTCTGTTTCTGTTCTAGATCAAACAGAGTTATTGGACTCTCATTCGTATTATGGATGTCCAAAAAAAAGAAAAAAGGGGGCTTCGTTGATATTCCCCAATTTTTCATATATATATATATTTTTTTTTCGAATGGGCGGGACAAAAAAATGAACCAAACAAAAAAGAGTTCTGCAACATGAACTTTGTACCGCGCACGTCGCTTATATGGGCTCGAGAGGGTGACTGAATAAATATGAAATGAAAAAAGAAAGGATTGGATTACTTTTTTGTTTACTTTGCTTTGATCTGAAATGAATCTTGTCTATTCCCGCGGGGTGGGTTCTAACCCCATAGACTTTTTTTTCATTTTAAACCAACTAAAATCATCATATATATTAACATTCTTTGTTAACGAGAGGCGGTACCACATGAATAAACAAAAAAGAAGAGCAACCCTAAATCGATTTCTTTATTTAACTAGATGTATGATATGCTCTCTTACTCGCCCCAACTAACGAAACAATCTGGGGTATCTCTAGACACCAAAAAGAATCATACACAAATAAGCATTAGAAAGATTTAGACTAGAAACGAATCGAATATGTATACCAAATCTATGATAATAGACTAGTATCCATTATTATATTAGCCACATGCCAGGAACCAGATTTGAACTGGTGACACGAGGATTTTCAGTCCTCTGCTCTACCAACTGAGCTATCCCGACTTTTCCCGATGCACCATCCCCATACTATTTCGAAGACTTGTTGGGTATATGTCAGTCAATTAAATAGACTAAGCATAGTATTAAAAAGTCTTACGCAAACCTTGTAATTTTGTAAGTTTAACTAAAAAAATTTATGTTAACTGTGACTGATTCAAATAGGTATTCATAGATGTTGATTTGTATATATATTTATATCTAGATCAAAAGACTTGTGATAAGAGAGAAACTTTTCTCCCACAATTCGATCCATTTGTGAAAGAGTCGAATGGCTGAGAAACATAACTAATGTGGAACCGCTAAAAATAAAAAAGTTAGAAAAATAGGTAGAGAGTGGATCGAACCTTTTATTGGGGATAGAGGGACTTGAACCCTCACGATTTTTAAAGTCGACGGATTTTCCTCTTACTATAAATTTCATTTTTGCCGGTATTGATATTGACATGTATAATGGGACTCTATCTTTATTCTCGTCCAACCAGTCAGTTCTTTAAAAAATCTACCAGGTTATAGAATAACTGATTTGATCAATGAATATTGAATATTATTACTTCAACTTGGAATCGCAAGAATTCTTCTATTTGTTTTGCATATAACATAAAAAAAAAAGATTTGGGTCGCCTCTTTCCTATTTTATTACGTATTTGTACATACGTATATGGGTTCATCCTTTCGGGAATTAAAATAGAAGGATTCCTCGATCAACGCAGTTAACTCTATTCGTTAGAACAGCTTCCATTGAGTCTCTGCACCTATCCCTTTGCTTTCTGAACCCTATTTTTGTTTTCTGAAAGCAGGATTTGGCTCAGGATTGCCCATTTTTAATTCCAGGGTTTCTCTGAATTTGAAAGTTATCACTTAGTATGTTTCCATACCAAGGCTCAATCCAATCAAGTCCGTAGCGTCTACCAATTTCGCCATATCCCCCTTTTTGTTTTGAGACCGGGATCTCGTTGGGATGCCATCCCTTTTTTTTCGTTCATTTATTCTGTAGCCATTTACATTTAAATCTTTAATCTTTAATTTAAATATAATAAAATTATAATAGAATAGAAATTATTTCTATATAAAAAAAGTATCTCTGTCTCCTCCTATTTTTTTTCTCTTTTCTATTTTCTTTGATATATCGTAGTACCTAGGTTTGGATTTAATCCAATACAAAACGATTCTATCATTGATGTATCCGCAATTCAATATGGATGGATATATACCACACATATATGCCTCTTTTACTCTCAGTTTTACCTCGATATTTTTAATACTCAAACGTTCGATTCTTTTTTTGCCTTAATTTCCTGCCTTTCCGAATGAAACTAGAGGAATGTCTCATTATATGAAATAATATAATTTTATATCCGGATTTTATCCTTATCTTTTCCTTAGGGCCACCTTTGTCTGTCTAATTAGAATAGAGTTATTATACTCTATACTCTAAGTTATTAGACTCTAAGTTAAGTACGTACTCTAAACTAAAATATATATATCTACTAATCCATTCAAATTTCCATTATACATTAATAATATAATTATTAATTAATAAATAATTCGATATTATTATATTCGATTAGAATAAAAAAAGAAAATGAGAGTCTATTCATCATATCATTATGAATTAATATGCAATAGCTAAGATTCCTGTAGTTTACTAAAATCCTATGCACAGCACAGTTAAATTTATTTGATGCGGGCCCGCTTAGCTCAGAGGTTAGAGCATCGCATTTGTAATGCGATGGTCATCGGTTCGATTCCGATAGCCGGCTTTTATCTCTTTGCTCTTTTTTTTACATTACAGAAAATTTCTGCTTGCAATCAAGAAATATTGAAAATACTTCGTACCCCTTTTTCTAAGGATGGCTGATCTATTATGTATGGTGTAAGAACTCCCAACTATGAATAAAAAATGGATTGGAGCAATTCGATCTCTACCTAACTTAACTTCGGATATATATACAAAAAAGTCTGGGTATTGATACAATTCATCTCATTCTTCTTTGTAATTACAGTACTTTACAGTACTTCAGTGGATTTAGCTTCGTTTATCGTTTAGTTCAGTCTTAATTTAGATTTGTTCTGTAAAAAGAAATTTCAATCAAAAAAAGGAGTCTTTATGTCTCGTTACCGAGGGCCTCGTTTCAAAAAAATACGCCGTCTGGGTGTTTTACCGGGACTAACTAGTAAAAGGCCGACACCCGGAAGTGATCTTAGAAACCAATCGCGCCCCGGGAAAAGATCTCAATATCGTATTCGTCTAGAAGAAAAACAAAAATTGCGTTTTCATTATGGTCTCACAGAGAGACAATTACTTAAATACGTTCATATCGCTGGAAAAGCGAAAGGGTCAACAGGTCAGGTTTTACTACAATTACTTGAAATGCGTTTGGATAATATTCTTTTTCGATTAGGTATGGCTTCGACCATTCCTGGAGCCCGACAATTAGTTAATCATAGGCATATTTTAGTTAATGGTCGTATAGTAGATATACCAAGTTATCGATGCAAACCCCGAGATATTATTACTACAAGGGATGAACAAAAATCCAGAGCTCTGATTCAAAATTTTATGGATTCATCCCCCCACGAGGAATTGCCAAAACATTTGACTCTTCACCCATCCCAATATAAAGGATCAGTCAATCAAATAATTGATAGTAAATGGGTCGGTTTGAAAATCAATGAGTTGCTCGTCGTAGAATATTATTCCCGTCAAACTTGAACCTAACAAAAAAACAAAGATTCATAGAATTTTGTGATGTTTGGTGAAGTAAATCGAACTAAGGTAAAGGCGCCAGATCTGAATTTCCCATTCATGTATTATAAATAGAACGGGTCTAGGGGATATTTTCATGCCTTGGCTACTCTTTTCACTATTTTATGTACCACATAAATGACATACAATAATATCCAATTATATTAATTCTAGCTGTTGGTATTATCTATCTTATTTGATTTGATTTGCTACATAACGGTCAGTAAGATTCCTGAATTAGATTAGGCGAAGGTACGGTACGGAAAGAGAGGGATTCGAACCCTCGGTAAACAAAAGCCTACACAGCAGTTCCAATGCTACGCCTTCAACCACTCGGCCATCTCTCCTACAGAATCTTATGATTATGAACCAGAAACCGAGTGAATAGCGAGTTATTTATAGTATTGCAGTCTTCATTTTCTTATTTTATTGAAGTATAGGTAAAGGTAAATTTTATTATCAAAAAAAATTATAAATAGAAAAAAATAGAAAATTTTTCATTAAGGGAAAAGTCTATTTTTGTTTTGAATGGCTTTTTACAATAAAAAAGAGACTTTTTTTGTCAAGAAGCCCTCTTTTTCTGCTATTTATACCAAGTTAACCCAATGAGTTGGAATGAATCGTCTGATGGATTGATTCCTATTTTATACTATAATCACAGTTAGGCCGTGGTTATATTTATACAATCGACGGTTTCATGGGAATTAAAAAACCCCCTTCTTTCCGTTTTCATATTTTTCAACAACAACTCCCCACCTCGTGGATCTATTACAAATTCGGGAATCATACCTGATATTTTGGAATTCTATTTTATCTTTATCATATTCTTTTTCTTTTTATCATATCATATAATGAAATAATTAAATGATTCGATTATTTCATTTTTTTTCCTCTTTGGATCATAATCCAATTAAAACGAACTCTTCGAGTTATCCCAATCTGTAGGAAAAATTCCTTGATTTGTCTACTTAGATTTTATTCTTACACTTAGATGAAATAGTACTAGTTCTGTTCATTGATATACTATGTTCATTGATATACTACTACATTGTGGCTGAAATCCAACCTGATTCAAATATTTCTCCCAATAATTACAATTTCTGTTCCTGTCAAAAATAAAATAAAGAATTTGAGTGGGTTGGGTGCCCACATCCTATTTTTTAGAAGGAGTCTGTTTTTATGTTATTTCGTACTGTACAATTCAATTCCTTTTTTGGGGGATTCTTTTCCCACGAGAGGTAATGCGAAGAATTATCGAATGGATTGTTAACTATGCCTAGATCGCGGATAAATGGAAATTTTATTGATAAGACCTTTTCAATTGTAGCCAATATCTTATTACGAATAATTCCGACAACTTCAGGAGAAAAAGAGGCATTTACCTATTACAGAGATGGTGCGATTTGATTTTTTTATTTCTTTATCGTTTTCAGTCTTACTAGAAATCCACAGGATTCGGAATAAAAAGAAAGGATATTATTGAAATAAACCTACGCTTGTTGAAGGTGAAGTTTTAAAATAGAACAATCCCTTCTATCGTGTATCCTCGGTTGATGCAGCCTTAGACGCTTCAATTTTAGATTTGAGTCTTAAGCGAAAGGTTACACCTATGGGTTCTGGATTACGGGGCAACCCCACTTTACTAGTAACCATAGGCGGCATAGGGGAAGAAGCACTACATATAGGAATCAACAACACGAAAACTTTGTTATAAATTCTCCCCTTTCCTTATCAGGATCGGGACTACAAAGAATGGTTGGGACAACAAACATCCATCTCGTTCGTACTTTGGATACCCATACAACCATCGAAGACCGTTGAAGTGACTAATTCCTGGAAATAGGGGGCGTTGAGAACAAAAAAATTGTTGGAGTTACCTTTTCTATATAGCACCGACGTGGCGCTTCGTGTTAAGAAAATACCTCTTGCAGGAGGGTTGGCTAGATATTTTTTTGTAAAAACGCTAGCCCCTCTCAGTTTATAATGATAATCCTTCATTTTGACTCCACAAATTATTATCATTATGCACAGAAGGGAGGAGCCGTATGAGGTGAAAATCTCATGTACGGTTCTGGAGCGGGGATTCTTTGAATAGAATGAACGACCGTAACGGATGTCAGCTCAATCCGAAGGAAATTATGCAGAAGCTTTACAAAATTATTATGAAGCTACGCGACTAGAAATTGATCCCTATGATCGAAGTTATATACTCTATAACATAGGCCTTATCCACACAAGCAATGGAGAACATACGAAAGCCTTGGAATATTATTTCCGGGCACTAGAACGAAACCCATTCTTACCACAAGCTTTTAATAATATGGCCGTGATTTGTCATTACGTGCGACTATCTCCACTATAGAAAGAGTAAAAAAGAAAAAATGCTAGTAACTAGTAAATACTAGAAAAAAAAGAAAAGGGGCTTTCTACATAAGTATCGTACAAAACCGCGATTTTTATCAGCTGTAGCAAATAAAGAAACTTCATATAAGGAAAAATAAATATGAAGAAATTGATATGCCCATAATACTCTATGGATAAAAAAAAGTAAAATTGTTAAAGGAAGCGCCGTAAAGATCAATTAGAGAGGTTTTGGGCCGATACAAAAAGAACTGCTTATTTATGTCATGATATGAGATAAAAGTTAGGAATCCACTTATGTGATAGAGTAGATCCACTAAAGTATTAAGCAGCGGTGTAGCATCAGATCCCAAAGATAGTAAGTCTTTTCTTACGTAGGAAAGTCTTTTTCAAAGATTCTATATAAATTTCTATATGAAACCGAGATAGTTACCTTTCAGAAAATTATACCGATAGCAGGGGGTGCCCATGTTTGAGTCTTCTGAACTGAAGGTGGGAGAAAAGATAAAACTGATTAGTAATAAAAATTCAAGTTTGAAACTCATGTAAATTAATTAATCTGGTTAACCCGATAAAAAGGGGGGATTTTGGAAAAATATTATTCATTTAGGTAGGTTGGATTAATATAATACGGGATACCAAAAAAAATGGATTGACGAGCCGTATGAGGTAGGAAACTCTCAAGTACGGTTCGAAGGAAAGGAATTTACCCACCTATTCCGACCGAGGAGAACAGGCCATTCGACAGGGAGATTCGGAAATTGCGGAGGCTTGGTCCGATCAAGCTGCTGAGTATTGGAAACAAGCTATAGCGCTTACTCCCGGTAATTATATTGAAGCGCATAATTGGTTGAAGATTACGAGGCGGTTTGAATAATAACACTTTTTTCTTATTTATTTTTTCTTATTTATTAATATAATATTATATAATTAATAATTATAATTGTTTGTTGGATCCATCAGTCAACTAAA